AAGCGAGAGTAGAGATTTTAAATCATGGAAAGAAAAAAATCGATAAAGAAAAAGAGCCGGCTATCGGAATCGAACCGATGACCATCGCATTACAAATGCGATGCTCTAACCTCTGAGCTAAGCGGGCGGATATAAGAGCAATAGTGTATAGGAATACAGGAAACTATCGGATCTTAGCTATTACTTAGTGATTCTTCTTCTTTTTTTATTTCATTTATTGTTTATTTTGATTATTTAAATTTAAAATTTATTCTCTTTTTTAGTTATATGTTATATATTTTTTGTTATATATTTTAGATTCTATTCCATATTCATATATATGAAAATAAAATATCAATATATCAATGAAATTCTATTTTTATATTTTGAAATGAAAAAAAAGAATGAATATCGACCGTTACACTACTCCAAGCTGCACTGTAAAAATGAAGGAGGAGGAAAGGCATATATATATATGTGGTATATATCTATCCATATTGAATTGCGGATACATCAATGATAAAATCATTTCGTATTGAAACAAATAAGGTTCATCCAATATAGATGAAATGATAGAATATAGAATAGAGGGTGGGCAAAAAAATAAAATAGCAGCATACACTTTTTCGATATAGGAATCATTACCTAATGAATGAAATAGTGTCAAGATAAATGAAAGAGTTGGATGGAATTCCAACTGGATCCTTGTCTCAAAGGAAAGGGGGATATGGCGAAATTGGTAGACGCTACGGACTTGATTGGATTGAGCCTTGGTATGGAAACCTGCTAAGTGGTAACTTCCAAATTCAGAGAAACCCTGGAACTAAAAAGGGGCAATCCTGAGCCAAATCTTTGTTTTGAGAGAAAAAACGATGGAAAATGAGAATAAGAAGGGATAGGTGCAGAGACTCAATGGAAGCTGTTCTAACGAATGAAATTGACTACGTTACGTTAGTAGCTAAAATCCTTCTATTGAAATGACAGAAAGGATAACTTTATATACCTAATACGTACGTATACATATTGACATAGCAAACGATTAATCACAACCCAAATCTTAGATTGAATCCTATTCTGTATCTCTATATATGAGATATGAAAATAGAAATCTTCTATTTCTTTATATTATAATTATATATTTTAGTATATATATATTCATTATATATTCTATTTCTATTCTAATAGCTAATAGAATTGATTTATGAATTCTATTATTCTAATTATTCTAGAATAGAATAGTAGAACTCTCTTATGAACTTATGAAATAATATATTCTTTTTTATATTTTTTATTTCTTTCATATTTAGATTACTATTAATATGAGTAATAGTATGAGATAAGGATCTATAGAAACCCTCTATTTCATTTCTATTATTCTATTAATTAGAATATATAGTAGAATAATAGAAATCAAAAAATATATGAAAAATGGAAGAGTTATTGTGAATCAATTCTAATTGAAGTTGAAAAAAGAATCGAATTCGAATATTCAGTGATCAAATGATTCATTTCAGAGTTTGATAGATCTTTAGAAGATTAATCGGACGAGAATAAAGAGAGAGTCCCATTTTACATGTCAATACCGACTACAATGAAATTTATAGTAAGAGGAAAATCCGTCGAATTTTTAAATCGTGAGGGTTCAAGTCCCTCTATCCCCAATAAAAAGCCCATTTTACTTCCTCACTTTTTATTTATCCTCATCCTCTTTCTTTTTTTTTTTTCATCAGTGGAGCTCAGTTTAAACAAACTGAAATATCTTTCTCATTTCATTCACTCTGTTCTTTCACAAATGGATACGAATAGAAATCATCGTATCTTTTTCCAATCCAATCTCATTTGTTTTGTATAATACAATATGAACATATATGTTCAAGGAATCTCCGTTATTGAATTATTCATAGTCCATATTTTTTTACTTACATTTACAAACAAAGAAAGTCTTCTTTTTGAAGATCTAAGAAATTCATTGACATAGATATAAGTATTCTGCTAAGATGATGCACGAGAAATGGTCGGGATAGCTCAGTTGGTAGAGCAGAGGACTGAAAATCCTTGTGTCACCAGTTCAAATCTGGTTCCTGACACGTGAATAATGTATCGGATAGATATTCATACCTCATACAAATGAAATTAATTCATTGAGACGGATCGGAATAGATATTCTTTACTTTCTTTTTCATTTGTATTTTTTTACTCTCTGTTCATACTTTTCTTATTCCAAAAGTATGTTAAATTTTTGTATATATCTCAAATTTAATAGCTAAAAAAAATTAGCTAAAAGAATTCAATCAAAGAGTGGAAGGACAGGATCTGCTCATACGAAATGTATATTATATGATATCTTCCCAATTGGGGAATAGCAATGAGAACCTCTTTTTCTTTTTTTATTTTAGCCCCTCCACAATACGAATGAAAGTCCAGTTACTCTTTTTCATCTAGAAGGGAAATGCCAAGATGCTCATTGAATGATAAAAAACCGCTTTTTTACTTATACAACACGACTCCAGATTTCATTTTA